CAAAAAGATAGTGAATCACTATATGCATCTTAGTAATAGAATGTGTGAGGAAATATGGGAAAAAAAATAAATCCACTTGGTTTCAGACTTGGTACAACTCAAAGTCATCATTCTCATTGGTTTGCACAACCAAAAAAGTATTCTGAAGGTTTACAAGAAGATCATAAAATACGAGACTATATAAAAAAGTATATACAAAAAAATATGAAAATATCTTCTGGTGTTGAGGGAATTGCACGTATAGAGATTCAAAAAAGAATCGATCTTATTCAAGTTATAATTTATATGGGATTCCCAAAGTCATTAATAGAAGGTGGACTTGAAGAATTACAAGAATTACAACTTAATCTACAAAAAGAAATTAATTATGTGAATCAAAAAGTCAACATTGCTATTACAAGAATTTCAAACCCTTATGGACATCCTAAAATTCTTGCAGAATTTATAGCCGGACAATTAAAGAATAGGGTTTCTTTTCGAAAAGCAATGAAAAAAGCTATTGAATTAAATAATGAAAAGACAGATACAAAAGGAATTAAAGTACAAATTGCAGGACGTCTTGATGGAAAAGAAATTGCACGTGTTGAATGGCTCAGAGAAGGGAGAGTTCCTTTACAAACAATTAGAGCTAAAATTGATTATTGTGCTTATACAGTTCGAACTATCTATGGGGTATTAGGAATCAAAATTTGGATATTTTTAGAAGAGCAATAAAAATCTTTACCCAATTTTTATTTTTGGTTTTATACACTGATAGAATCAAAAAAAATAAATTTTAGGTAAAAATTGAAATTCTATAAGGTTGAATAAAAATTCGAATAACTATTTGATATTAATAAAATTGCTATGCTTAGTGTGTGACTCGTTTATTTTTATTGTTAGACTTAGTATTCACAAATAATAGACCGGTCAGCGGCCTAATAGTATGAAACTAATAATAAACTCATCGGTTTCTTTACATTATCTGTAGAAAAAGAACCAGTCAAGATATGGTCTATTGGTCATATTATTGTAGCAACTTAAATCGTTTTTGTTTCTATAAATAAAAGAAAACTGATCTGATTCTTAAATGAAAAGAAAAATATAAAATGAAAGTATGCAGATAAATGGAAAGTTGAGAGAAAGAAAGAAAAACAAATATTGATGATATAGAATTCCAATATGTGTAAGGTCTATGAGCAAATCTCATAAATTAAAAAAAAAACACAATGTAACAAAGCATCAATACTAATTGATTAATGGATCCATAATCTATAATGAAATGAATGGATTCATAGAAAAAAGAAAGAGCTTAAAGTCAATAAGGACTAAGATGATTGACTTAAAAAAGTGTATTTTATTAGAAGCTCCGTTGTTATTTTCAGACCTAACCATTAATTGAAAACGATGGGAACGAGATGAAACCTGTGAATGCAGAAGATTCTATGTAAAGTGAGTCTGAATGATTTATTGGGTCGGATGGCGAAACAAACCAGAAACAGATGGATTGAATCTCAAAAGTCATGAGTTAACCCTACAAACTTCAATCCATATTGAAAGAGTAAATATTCGCCCGCGAAATTGTTTCTTTTATGTTTCATTTTTTTTTTCATCTTGAAAAAGAAATAATTTAAAAACAAAATACTGATTATTCAATTATTCATATAAATTAAAAAAATTGTGAAAAAAAAAAATCTCAAGAATATAATATATATGTATACTATTCTTTAATTGAATCATTTCATTGTTTTCCTCGCGAGGAGCTGGATGAGAAGAAACCCTCATGTCCAGTTTTGCAGTAGAGATGGAATTTTATAAAAAACCATCAACTATAACCCAAAAAGAACTCGATTCCGTAAACAACATAGAGGAAGAATGAAAGGAAGATCTTATCGAGGCAATCGTATTTGTTTTGGTAGATATGCTCTTCAGGCACTTGAACCCGCTTGGATAACATCTAGACAAATAGAAGCAGGTCGGCGAGCAATGACACGAAACATACGCCGCGGTGGAAAAATATGGGTACGCATATTTCCAGACAAACCAGTTACACTAAGACCTGCAGAAACACGTATGGGTTCAGGAAAAGGATCCCCAGAATATTGGGTCTCTGTGGTTAAACCTGGTAGGATACTTTATGAAATGAGTGGAGTAGGAGAAAATATAGCGAGAAGGGCTATTTCAATAGCAGCATCAAAAATGCCCATACGAACTCAATTCATTATTACAGAATAGATATATATCTAAGAATATACAGAATATATAAATTGTTTTTTTTTTTTTTACAAACAATATTTCTTTATTTTTTTTTTACTTCAGACTTTCAGCTTTAAAAGACTATAGAATATAGTAAAAAAACGATATGATTCAACCTCAAACCCATTTGAATGTAGCAGATAATAGCGGGGCCAAAAAATTGATGTGTATTCGAATCATAGGAACTAGTACTCGACGATATGCTCATATCGGTGACATTATTGTTGCTGTGATCAAAGAAGCAATACCAAACACACCAATAGAAAGATCCGAAGTTGTTAGAGCTTTAATTGTGCGTACTTCTAAAGAACTTAAACGCGACAACGGTATGATAATAAGATATGATGACAACGCTGCAGTTGTCATTGATAAAGAGGGAAATCCAAAAGGAACTCGAATTTTTGGCGCGATCCCTCGGGAATTGAGACAGTTAAATTTCACTAAAATCGTTTCATTAGCGCCTGAAGTATTATAAAAAAAAAAAAAAATGATAGATAGTCTATAAATGTATAGATAATAGATAGTCTATATATCTATAGATTATCTAAATGAAAATGAAATAGATTCATGAAATTGAGTAGATTGTATATCATGTAGATCCTTTGAATATAATAATTCATAAAAAATGTCACGTTAATTATATTATATTATTTAAAAATTCGTAAGTAACAAAAATTTTCATTTATCATGAGTAAGGACACTATTGCTGACATAATAACCTCTATAAGAAATGCTGACATGAATAAAAAGGGAACAGTTCGAATCACATATACTAATATAACCGATAATCTTGTGAAAATACTTTTACGAGAAGGTTTTATTGAAAACGTGAGAAAACATAAAGAAAGAGACAAATATTTTTTAGTTTTAACCTTACGACATAAAAGGAATAAAAAGGGATTTTATAGGCCTATTTTAAATTTAAAACGAATTAGTCGTTCTGGTTTACGAATCTATTCAAATTACAAACGAATTCCTAAAATTTTAGGCGGGATGGGAATTTTAATTCTTTCTACTTCTCGAGGTATAATGACAGACCGAGAGGCTAGACTCAAAAAAATTGGCGGAGAAATTTTGTGTTGTATATGGTAATCTGTTTGTCTATGGTAATCTTTTTAATATTAATAGAATATACGAAATTGATTCTGACTTTCCTTTTTTATAAAAATAAAAATTTTCATAAAAAAAAATGGGGGGAGAAAGAAGCATATTTAGAATCTCACTCCTAATCCTAATACATTTACATTAATATTCATTAATATTAATGAATATTTTTTGTTTCATAATCTGTTTTTTATGGAATAAAACAAAAAAAAAAAAAGGACTCATAACTCATAAAGGTTGAATTACTGAATTGCTTGCCGATGAATGGTATGTTCGTAGTTCTTTTAAGAAAAAAGGAAAAAAGATTCAATTCTAGGATATACTAGATACAACGTCATTTTATATGTATACTACCCCTGATAGACTGAAAATATACTCAAAACTCAAATGAAATAAGTCATTATGATTCAATCAAAATCAGGGAACATATCTTTGAAAGATTCCACAACAAGAGTTCAAATGCTTAAGTGATTTTTTTTTTTGAACTGTACCTTATTATTCCTTTGATAAAAATAAGAATCAAATTCAAGTTGAAAAATTTAAAGAAACTTATTCTCTTCCAACAAGTAGATTAGAAACAAAATTCAGTTAAGGAATTCAAAATATGAAAATAAGAGCTTCCGTTCGTAAAATTTGTGAAAAATGTAGACTAATCCGTAGGCGAGGCCGGATTATAGTAATTTGTTCGAACCCAAAACATAAGCAAAGGCAGGGATAATTTTTCTAATAAAAGCTAACAAAACTATCTTCTATCTAAAAGACCAACTGTATAAATAAATTAAAGAAAACAAATAAAGAAGAAAAAAATAAAATAAAAAAGGATCTCATCCTTTTTTAACATGAAATGGATATATCCATAGAGATCTTACTTATATTTATAAAATGATAAAAAAAAGATGGCAAAACTTATAACAAGAATTGGTTCACGTAAAAATATACGTATTGGTTCACGCAAGAGTACTCGTAAAATACCAAAAGGTATTATTCATGTTCAATCAAGTTTCAACAATACCATTGTGACTGTTACAGATGTACAGGGTCAGGTGATTTCTTGGTCCTCCGCCGGTATTTGCGGATTCAGGGGCAAAAGAAGAGGGACACCCTTTGCTGCTGAAACCGCAGCAGGAAATGCGATTCGAACAGTAGTAGATCAAGGTATGAAACGAGCAGACATATGGCTAAAAGGTCCCGGTGTTGGAAGAGATGCTGCATTAAGAGCTATTCGTAGAAGCGGTATATTATTAAGTTTTGTACGGGATGTAACTCCTATGCCGCATAATGGATGTAGACCCCCTAAAAAAAGACGTGTGTAAAAAGGAACATTGAAGATATTTCAAGAGAAATAAATGATTCAATGATTTGATCAAATAATATTAATCTATGGTTCGAGAGAAAATACCAGTATCTACTCGGACACTACAATGGAAGTGTGTGGAATCAAGAGTAGACAGTAAACGTCTTTATTACGGACGCTTTGTTGTATTACCACTTGTGCAGGGTCAAGCCAACACAATAGGCATTCTAATGCGAAGAGTTTTGCTTGGAGAAATAGAAGGAACATGTATCACATGTGCAAAATTTAAGAACATACAACATGAATATTCTACCATAGTAGGTGTTCAAGAATCAGTACATGAAATTTTAATGAATTTGAAAGAAGT